AACTCGCACACACTCCCTTTCCAAAATAAATCAATACACCAAGTACCACACTTAGATTTATTGGATTTGTTGCTAAAATATCGGTATTAAACCCGAAACTCCCGGCGGATGGCCAGTGGCCCAAGGAAACGAAAGAATCGGTTATATTTTTCATATGCTCTCCTCTTTTTCATATGCTATCCTATTATAAATAGGACTATAGGACTAACAAAGAACAAAGTTCTTTTTGTATCACTTTGCTTGTCCAATTTTTGATCAATTTCTTTTTTTTTTTTGATTGAGGTGTCTTAATCCTAATATAATTATAAGTCAAGTTTCTTATTGGAAACTTATTGAAAACTTAAAAACGCCTTAGGTTTCAGCTCAATGGCTTCAAAAAAAGTAAAAAACTTTTCTATTGTACTTTTCTATTGTACTAAAGTAAGGACAAAGAAGAAAACGAGCAAATCCAGGAATTCTTCATCCTCAAATCGACTCTTCCTGGGACCCGAACCTTAAAAGGAATTGTAGAAAGTTTTAATATAATTTTAAGAAGCAAAGAGCAATTCCAAGTTAAGTTAATAAATAGTTAATAAGATAAAAAATATGTAAGGTACTGTTTTCATTTATAGGATTAAACAAAAGGATTTGCAAATAAAAGTGCTAATGCTACGACCAACCCGTAAATTGTTAAAGCTTCCATAAAAGCTAGACTAAGCAATAAAGTACCTCGTATTTTACCCTCTGCTTCTGGTTGTCTCGCAATACCCTCTACGGCTTGTCCTGCAGCAGTACCTTGACCAACCCCCGGTCCAATAGAAGCAAGCCCTACGGCCAATCCAGCAGCAATAACGGAAGCGGCAGAAATCAGTGGATTCATGGTAAGTTCCTCACAAAAAAAAAAGAAATAGTTAATGATACAATCAACCAAGGAATTTTGACTCAAATTTTTCTCATTAAGAGCTAATGAGAGCAGTAACTAAAAACTCCGAATTGGATTTCTTTGTTTCGAACCAATTATATTCAATTTCAATAATAAATAATATTAAAATATATATATTTAAAATTTTTAAAAATATATTTATTATATCTTTATTTAATATTTAATAAAAAAAATTTGAGTCTTTATTAAGATAAATAAAGAATTCTTCTTAATATTAAAAAAAAATCTTAAAGAATAATAGAAATAGAATTCTAATAGTCTAATATTAATAGAATTATTAATATCATAATAGTCTACTATAATAGTTATAATAGTATAGTATTATATAAAATAGTATAGTATTATATAACAATAGTTATAATAGTATAGTATTATATAAAATAGTATAGTATTATATAACTAAAAAATATAAAAAAATATAAAATATCGCTCGAATATTATATCTTTTTTTCTTTCATAACCTAAATCGCCCATATATTAATACATATAATATATGATATTCAATATATAGAATATATGATATTCTAATATGGAATAGAATTCCAGAAGTCCGGGTTGAAGCATAGACGAGAGCTAGACTTATAGACATTACATATATCTAGTATCCATTTTGCAACCCATTTAAAATTGGGTAATATATCCCGCTGTTTCTCCTACAACTGTGGGTTGTATAGTATAGTCCTACGTATTTATTATGTTTTACAACCAATTGAATTATATACATAAAATGAATTAGAATGAACTTAAAAAAAAAAGACTCTTTTCAAAGTTAGTCAGTGATGACCCTCCATGGATTCACCTATATAAGCCGCAGTTAACGTTGCAAAAATAAGAGCTTGAATACCACTTGTAAATAATCCAAGAAACATCACCGGTATAGGAACCACTGAAGGAACTAAAGAAACAAGAACAACAACTACTAATTCATCAGCCAATATATTCCCAAAAAGTCGAAAACTAAGAGATAAGGGTTTTGTAAAATCCTCTAAGATGTTAATTGGTAAAAGTATTGGTGTTGGTTGAATGTATTTCCCAAAATAACCCAACCCCCTTTTTGTAAGACCCGCATAAAAATATGCGACTGACGTGAGTAAAGCTAAAGCAACGGTAGTATTTATATCATTTGTGGGCGCGGCTAACTCTCCATGAGGTAACTGTATGATTTTCCAAGGTAAAAGAGCACCCGACCAGTTAGAAACAAAAATAAATAGGAACATCGTTCCAATAAAAGGAACCCAAGGACCATATTCTTCTCCAATCTGAGTTTTGCTCAAGTCCCGAATAAATTCAAGAACATATTCAAAAAAATTCTGACCGTCGGTCGGAATGGTTTGTGGATTCCGAACTGCTATGGTAACCGAACCCAATATGATAGCAATTACTACCCAAGAAGTGATAAGTACTTGGGCGTGGATTTGTAAATCTCCTATTTGCCAATAAAAATGCTGGCCTACTTCTACACCCGACATATCATATAAACCTTCGAGTGTTTTAATGGAACATGGTATAACATTCATATTGTCCTCTGATAGAAATTGAACTTAAAAAAAAAAATTGTTTTGATTCAACCATCTCTTTCTCAACTCACTAACTTAAATCATTAATAATTATATTTAGGATACCAAAAAATCACATAACATCATAATATCAATCCAAGTACTTTTTTTTTATATATATTTTTTATATAATTTTTATATTTATTTTATTTATTTTAATAGTAAAAATAACGGATCACATCAATCTATGAAGTTAAAAAAAAAATGAACTAAATTAAATCCTTGTATTCTTAATCATAATCAACGACTTCTTACATAGCCGGAACGACCCTCACAAATTGCGGATACTAATTTGTTAAGAACCAATCGAATTGAAGCTATAGCATCATCATTGGCTGGAATTGAAATATCTGCGATATCCGGGTCACAATTTGTATCGATTAAGCAAATCGTCGGGATTCCCAAAATTACACACTCTCGAAGAGCCGTATATTCTTCTTGCTGATCAACGATAATCACAATATCAGGCAACCCCGTCATATATTTGATTCCACCAAGATATAGTTGCAAAGTAGATAATTTTCTCTTCAACATTGCCGTATCCCTTTTTGGAAGACGATTGAGTTTCCCTATCTTTTGTTCCGCTCTTAAATCCCTGAACTTTTGAAGTCTGGTTTCTGTAGTGGACCAATTCGTTAACATACCACCGAGCCATTTTTTATTAACATAATGACATCGGGCCTTTATTGCAGCCGATGCTACTGAATCCGCTGCTTTATTTTTTGTACCAACAATTAAGAAGGTTTTTCCCCTACTTGCTGCATCAAAAACTAAATCACAGGCTTCCGATAAAAAGCGAGCCGTTCTCGTGAGATTTGTAATATGAATACCTTTGCGCTTTGCGGAGATGTATGGGACCATTTTTGGATTCCATTTTTTAGTACCATGACCAAAATGAACTCCTGCCTCGAGCATCTCTTCCAAATTGATGTTCCAATATCTTCTTGTCATTTTTCTACACATTTCCTTCTTTTTTACCAAAAAAAGACGAGATCCCATGAAATAAAAAAGAGTTCCGATGGAACTTTTTACCAGGACTTGACCATTGATACGCGGCCCAAACCATGAATTTTTTTAATTAATTTTTTCTTTTTTTTTTTACTAAATAAATACTCGAGCCAGATAATTAAAAGGATAATTAAAAGGATAATTAAAAGATAATAAAAAAAAAAGAATCCATTCTTAGGAATCATGAAATTGCGCAAATAATTGTTCTTATGTCTCATGTAAATTCGTTTCATAGAAATTGTTTGAGACATAAGAACAAAATAATTCTCTATGATGTAACAAAATATCTCTTATTTCGAAGTCGAATATATTCTTTCTTTTTATTTCCAAAAAAATGCTCCTGTCTTGTGTTGAACGACGTACCAATTTTTTGAATCCGGTACCAACGGGTATAATACCCCCTAGAATAACGTTCTCCTTCAGGCCTTTCAACCAATCAATACGGCTTCGTAGAGCAGCTTTTGCTAAAACTCGAGCGGTTTCTTGAAAACTTGCTTCGGATATGAAACTTTGAGTATTCAGAGAAGCCCTCGTTATTCCCAATAAAATTGCCCGATAAGAGATCGCTTCGTCCAAAGCACGTCCCGCGCGTTCTGCTCGCAACAATCCAACCAATTCCCCAGGTAAAAAAACATTAGACATTCCATCTTCTAAAACCAATACTTTTGATGTTACTTGACGTACAATAATCTCTATGTGCCTATTATGAATCTGTACTCCCTGGGATCGGTAAACCTTTTGGATTTTATTAACCAAAGAGATACGACTTTGGGCTATGGTTAACTCAGTTCGAATCAAGAACCCCCAGGGAATTCCAAGAATTCTTGGTATACGTTCGTTCCAATCTACAATTCTGCTTTCTAGGTTCATTGATATTGAATCAATGGAACGCACTTCTAAGATTTGTTCTACTTTTGGGAGGCCCTGCGTTATGTCACCCGATTTTGATTTTTCATATATAAATGTAACTAAGGTATCTCCTTCATAAAGAAATTTTCTATAATGGCCATGAACAGTTGCTCCTGGAGTGGCTAAATAGGGCTTAGCTAATCTTATAACTAAGGAGTCAACATGAACAATTATAATTTGACCAGATTTTTTAACATGTGGCTCGTCTTTGAATAGACATACATTTTCAGAAAGAAATTGACCAAGCCTAATTACTGTAGATGTTTCTTCGCAATAATCGTGATGGAGAAAACACCAACTCAAATGGAATGGATTCAAAATGATGTTACTATATGGATCGGAATTATAAATACGCCGATTTTCATCTATTAAACAGTATTTAAGTACTTGAAGTATAGTCTGTTTAAAATTTTCAAGTAAAAAATATGTCTTTAACCAAATTCGGTTATAAGTTATTAAATGAAAAAATGAATAATAATTAACTATATTGGGTACAATAGTCCCTAAGGGACCCAACAAATCCATAATTTGGATTATGGAATCCGATTTCTTTTTTTTTTTTTTAATATTGTCGTTATATTTTGAACCGTTAAATGAACCAATTCGAGAGCAGTTGGATGATGACAAAATTATCAAAGATTGGCATTCCCTATTTCGATTTAACAATGTACCAACAATACCTTGATGTTGAGTAAGTGATTGAATCTTTGCCTTGGAATAAAAAGGATTGATATTTGTGCAATCTAATCTACTATTGGGAATCAATCCAAAATTTGCCTTATCATACCTTTTTTCGTTATACGAACGGGCGGACTTGACAAACTCCATTCTTAGGAAATCGCGAATCAGATCATTTGCCCTTACCCCAACAAAAGAAGCACGAACCTCTTCTCTAGAACCATTTTTTTCTTGGTCCCAATTCAATACTAAACAAGTCCGAACTAATTGAATACTTGTGTGAAAAATCCCTCGAATTGACTTACCATTTCCATAAAGGATATAATTGACAACTCGAAGTTGGACATTATCCCTTTCCCGCAGGAGATCTTGGGGAAAAAGTGTTGATAAATTGATCCCATCAGATATTTTATATGTGACTACGGGTCGAACCGAAACAAAATACTTTTTTTTTGTAGGTGTGATCCGTTGAATATAAATCCCATTTTTCCATTTTTTAGATTCTTTAGAGTTTTTTCTTTCTGTTTCCGGCGGTATTAAAATACCACTGTGCCTGGATATCTTATCCATCTCTCCTGGAAAATAAATATCTCCAGAAAATATTTTAAGTTCAATATATTTTTTTTTTCGCTCTATTCGGACTAATCCGCCTACTTGGCTTCTTGTATTTAAAGCGAGTGGTGTATTTATTCCAATAATACTATTGTTCCGGACCATTACGAACGAAGATCCGGGTAAGATATGCACTTCTTCGAGAATGAAAAAAAACCGATCCACTTTCATTTGGCATTTCGAGCTAAATTCTTTTGATCCTCGATATTCAATCAAGTCCTCTTTTTTTGTGACTGAATTGACCTCTACGGTCCCATATTTAGTAATTCCAGAATTGTTTTTTTTGTATCGAGGATCGTCAAAATAAGCAAAAATACTATTTCTACGTAAAAAACCCTGTTTTGGTATTTCAATCGAAATACCAAAACAGGGTTTTAATTCTTTATCTCCTTCTGGATAATATTGTAATGGGATGATAAATCTATTTCTTCGCCTTTTCGCCAAGAAATAAGAATTTTCTTGGATAATAGAAGGATATATGAAATCCCAATGACCAATTCGATCACGTCTTGAATATTCAAAAATTTCCCTATCTTTTTTACTGGAAGTATCCAACAATTTATGCCGTACTCGACTATTATCCATTGAAAAATCAGACATAGATTCTTCTTCGACAGAAAAGGAACAAGGATTCATTTGATCTTGATCCTTATAGAGGGAAAAGGGCACGGTAGTGGATCTCCACGGACCGCCTGCTAATATCCACAAATGACTTGTTTTTGCTAATAGATGAACATTACCATAGATATATTCCGATGCGTGGTGGACATCGGTACTCCAGTGCATTTCTCCTTCTGATTCAGAATAAATATGTTTTCGGACCTTTTCCTTAAAATGAAAAGTGGACGTTCCGGCACGAATCTCAGCAATTACTTGTTCTGATTCTACATATTGATCATTTTGAACTAAAATCAAACTTTTTGGTGGAATATTCATATTATGTAGAATATCCCGACTCTCAATAGTTACATACAAGTCTATATAACATAGAAAAGCGGGATGCCCATGACGAGTACGTGTGGGATAAACCAAATTCTCATTGAATTTAATTTTTCCATTAGAAGGAGCTCGTACATGTTCCGCGGTACCGCCTGTGAATACTCCACCGGTATGAAAAGTTCTTAATGTTAGTTGAGTTCCGGGTTCACCAATGGATTGACCCGCAATAATGCCTATGGCTTCTCCCAATTCAACCAGGTCACCGTGAGCGGGACTTCGGCCATAACATAATTGACAGATCCAAGACGTACTCCTGCAAGTAAAGGGGGTTCGAATATATATTGGTTGTACTCGAAAAGTTATGAATCGATTAACAAGTCCAATCCCAATATCTTGATTTCGGGTAGCAAGGCACCGTGGACCGATATATATATCGTCTGCTAATACACGACCAATTAATGTTTGGACAAAAATGTTCTCTGTCATCCCATTTTGAGGACTCACGGAAATACTTTTGATAGTGCCACAATCTGTTCTCCGTACAATAATGTGTTGAACTACTTCAACAAGTCGACGCGTCAGATATCCAGCATCTGATGTTCGTACAGCAGTATCGACAACTCCTTTTCTTGCTCCATAGCAAGAAATAATATATTCTGTCAAAGAAAGTCCTTCGCGTAAATTGCTTTGAATGGGTAAATCAATCATTTGTCCCTGGGGATCCGACATTAATCCTCTCATACCTACTAATTGGTGTATCTGAGATGCATTTCCCCGAGCTCCCGAAAAAGACATTAAATGTACAGAATTATAAGGATCAGTCATCCGAAAATTAGGATTCATTTCTTGTCTCAAATATTCACTTGTAGCATACCA